GTCTTGTATTTCTAATAAGTTGTTTAATTGTTGGCATGTTGAATCGTATACATAATATGATGGGTTGGTTTAGATTGATCCTAACCGAATGATGATGAATTACTTCTATTTAATAGAATATTCAATTCGAAAAGAAAATCTCAAATCACGGATTTGCGCGAAATCCATGGTATTTTCATTCAACCGCTACAAGATCAACAATTCCATAAGCTTGGGCTTCTGTTGCTGACATAAAAACATCTCTTTCCATATCTTCGGATACAACCCATAAGGGTTTTCCCGTTCTTTGTACATAAACCCTTGTGAGGGTTTCACGCAGTTTCAGCAGTTCTTCCGCTTCCAGGACAAATTCGCCTGTTTGTGCCTCATAAAAAGAACTAGCAGGTTGATGGATCATTACCCTGATGATATAACAAAATAAAAGCTTCCCCTATCTCGCATGATAAAGCAAAGAGAAAAGAAAGATAAAGAATAGAAAAAAGATAGAATTGAACAACCGTACAGGCATCTTTTGTGCATACGGCTCTACAAGAAAATTGACCAACCCTCCCTTCTATTGAAGAACGATAAAAATAGAATCTATCAGACTCAGATGGGTAAATGATCAAATTGCCATCCTTCCTTTCGGAGGAGTTAAAAAATACTATGATGGCTCCGTTGCTTTATATGTTTATTTTTTATTTTTTTGTCTGTGATTCAGCAATCCCAAAGTTTCTTTTTAATCCGATCAAATAAGGAAAAAATCTTTTTTTTTTCGTACTCTTTCATAACATAAATATTGTTAAGAACCCTCCGGCATGAAAACAAAAAGTTTGTGACGCTGAACTGAACTCCCGATAGATACGAGAAAATCGGAAATACCCCTTATCTCATACTACTCTCTCGATATAGAATCTAATGTTTTGAAAAAAAAAACAATACAAAAATTTCTCATATCGAGTTCGAAGTGCCATGCTATTATTACTTAGTATTCATATGGCGAAGGCATAGTCTTCTTTTTTCTCTCAAATAAAAACCTCATTGGCGCCAAGCGTGAGGGAATGCTAGACGTTTGGTAATTTCTCCTCCGACCAGGATAAAAGATCCCATTGAAGCGGCTAATCCCATGCATATTGTATGGACATCTGGTCGCACAAATTGCATAGTATCATAAACAGCCACCCCAGGTATTACCCAGCCCCCAGGAGAGTTTATAAACAAATACAGATCTTTGGTCTCATCCTCGATACTGAGATATACCATAAGACCAATAAGTTGATTCGAAATCTCGCTATCAACCTCTTGGCCTAAAAAAAGTAATCTTTCTCGATAAAGTCGGTTGATTAGGGTAAAATTGTATCCCTTAGGAACCGTACATGCGCCTTTTGATGCATACGGCTCAAAAAAATTGTGAATCAATGTATAGATTCCAGTCCTCTTTCTTTTTTTCTAGAAAGGTTCTTTCTTAGTCCTAATGAAAGGGCTTTTCTTCGATTTTTCAATAAAGACGAGTTTTGACTCCTTTTTTATATTTTATTTTATATTTTCGATTTTCCATTATAAGTATAAGATTCTAAGTTATAAGAAAGGGTCATTAAACTTATCGAATTAACTTCTCATTGATGTATTCTTTCATCGAGATTTAATCCAAACCGCGATGGTATTTTCTTGTTCCTGAATGGGTCTGTTTCAGCTTTTTAGGTTTATGCTCTACTCCGGGTAAAGATCCGCCCGATTTGGATTTGTACATATAGGACAAACGCTCCCATTACCATTTCTTTTTGTATTTCTTTTTTTTTCAATTCATTTTATATTTTATACAAGTAGTTATTAGAGTTGAGATAACTTTGCTTGACAATTAGGATCTCTTTACAAAGAAAAAATAAGAATAGAAATCATGGATATCTTACCAATCCAATTGGGTTTTTTCTAAACGGAGCCTGGATACTTCATTTTTTTAGTCCAACCAAGCCAACCATAAATTATTCTAATTGATAATAGTAATATGAATCCCCTCAAAAATGGATCTAATTGCACTTCACGCTCCAAATTTTTGATGATTCAATTTATCTTTCTTGGGCGAAACGGGGGATATCTCGATCGGGGGAGAAAATGGGGAAATACCATATGACCCAATATATCTGACAAGCCGCACTATACGTCAACCCAAGATGCATCTTCCTCTCCAGGACTTCGGAAAGGTACTTTTGGAACACCAATAGGCATTAAATGAAAGAAAGAACTAAATACTATATTTCACTTTGAGGTGGAAACGTAACAATTTTTTTTTATTGTCTTTATAATATTCATATTGGTTTTTATCGTATTTATTTTATCCATAGATTATAAAAATTCATAAAGAAAGACAGAGTGAATAAACTCTAATTTTTATGAATAGGGCTTTCTAATGATAAAAAAGTATGGACGCATTTGCTCATAGAAAATGGGATCAACTCCCCCATTGCGTATTGGTACTTATCGAGTATAGAATAAATCTGCTTCTCTTTGTTCCTACGAACAG